TATCTGGTTTACTTGTAAGTTTTACTGGGTATGCCTTATATACCGCTTTTGGGCAACCTTCTCAACAACTAAGAGATCCGTTCGAGGAACATGGAGACTAGTTGAAGTAATGGGCCTCCCAATATGGGGAGGCCCAGTACTTCAATTGAAATTGAGATAATGAAAAATCATTTCATTTTCTAGTTGGAACTTTAGGTGGTTCTCTAAAAAAGATAGCGAAAAAAATGATCCCTAGAGTTGAAACTAAGAGGAATGTATAAACCAATGCTTCCATAGATTCGACCGTAATTTACAATTATAACTTCCATACCTATTTGTTTTTTGTTTCTTTTTCTTTGATTGGGGACCATCTCCCGGACAAAGAAAGAACAAGATACAAAAAAACAGTGAATCAAATCAAGATTTCTCTGGTACCCTATACGAATATCCAAATCAATAACAACTCATAAAAATAAAATGGATTCGAAAGACATCAAAACAATGTTGTATCAGATTACTTGTCTTCTTGTAGTTGGATCTCCAAGTTTTTGGAATGCTCCAAATTCTACTTGAGCATCCAAATCCGGGTCAATACCAGCAAAAACATCTCTGAACAAGGTTCTAGCACCATGCCAGATGTGTCCGAAGAAGAAGAGCAAAGCAAATGAAGCATGTCCAAAAGTAAACCAACCCCTTGGACTGCTACGAAAAACACCGTCGGATTTCAAAGTAGCACGATCTAATTCAAAAATTTCACCCAATTGAGCGCGTCTAGCATATTTTTTTACAGTCGCAGGATCATTATAACTGACTCCATTCAGTTCGCCACCGTAGAAGTCAACAGTTACACCTACTTGTTCGACACTATACTTCGATTCTGCCCTTCGAAAAGGAACGTCGGCTCGAACAATCCCGGTTCCATCTACTAAAACGACCGGAAATGTTTCAAAAAAAGTGGGCATCCGACGTACAAAAAGGTCACGCCCTTCTTTATCTCTAAAGATGGGATGTCCAAGCCATCCAACCGCTATTCCATCCCCGTTATCCATTGAACCCGCCCGGAATAATCCCCCTTTTGCCGGATTATTGCCGATGTAATCATAAAAGGCTAATTTTTCAGGAATTTTAGACCAAGCTTCTGATAAACTTTGATTTTCGGCTAACCCAGCACTAACTCTTCGATAGATCTCTTGCTGGAAATACCCCTGATCCCATTGATAACGAGTAGGTCCAAATAATTCGATGGGGGTAGTTGCTGAACCATACCACATAGTTCCGGCAACAACAAAAGCTGCAAAAAAGACAGCAGCGATACTACTAGAAAGGACAGTTTCGATATTTCCCATACGCAAGCCTTTATATAGGCGTTGGGGCGGTCGCACGCTAAGATGGAATAGGCCCGCTAATATGCCCAATGTCCCAGCCGCAATATGATGGGAGGCTATTCCTCCGGGAACAAAAGGATCAAAACCTTCCACGCCCCACGCCGGATTTACAAATTGTACTTTTCCTGTTAGTCCATAAGGATCGGACACCCATATTCCAGGACCATACAAGCCTGTTACATGAAATGCACCAAAACCAAAGCAAGCCACCCCCGCGAGAAATAAATGGATTCCAAAGATCTTGGGCAAATCCAAAGACGGTTTTCCTGTACGTTCATCCGTAAATATTTCTAGATCCCAATACACCCAATGCCAGATAGCTGCTAAAAAGCACAAGCCAGAAAACACAATATGCGCTCCAGCCACACCTTCGTAACTCCAAATACCTGCATATGTTATAGTCCCTCCTGTGATACCCCAACCACCCCATGAATTGATTATTCCTAAACGAGTCATGAAGGGTATAACGAACATACCCTGTCTCCACATTGGATCAAGAACGGGATCAGAAGGATCAAAAACTGCTAATTCATACAGAGCCATCGAACCGGCCCAACCAGCAACCAGAGCTGTATGCATTATATGAACAGCAAGCAACCGGCCGGGATCATTCAATACGATAGTATGAACACGATACCAAGGCAAACCCATGAAAATACCCCTTTAGCAAAGACAAAAAAGACACTACGCAACTTTATTGCATTGGAAAAGACTATACTTTGACTATTCTATGTCCCCCGCTCTTCGGTGGATTAGTTCAGAGCAAGGGTTAATATTCCTATTTGTTTTCTTCTATTGGGAATAATGGAAGAATGCCGTTTGTAGGAAAAAAGAGAAGCAGATTTATTCTATACTCGATAAGTACCAATACGCAATGGGAAGGTTGAGGCCTTTTCTATGCGCGAATGTGCTCATACTCGGTCATCTTGCTTCTAAATAATATGAGAATTATAATTCATTGAGCGGATGGGTCCCATTTGGTTTTCTTTGTAATGATAAATGACCTACTTAACTCAGTGGTAGAGTATTGCTTTCATACGGCGGGAGTCATTGGTTCAAATCCAATAGTAGGTAGAACTGATTAGATCCCTGGGAATCTAGCAAAAAAATTCCCAAGGATCTGAGGAGTTGCTCTCAATTTATGCCAAACCACATAGAGTTTCTCGAACCACATTTGCTAAACCAACCAAGGCTAATCCGAATTGATCTTGTAAAAGATCTGCTACAGAACGAATACGTTTATTTTGCAAATGGTTCATATCGTCAAGTGTACCCATTCCTAATCTCATTCCACTCAAATGATCCATGTCTCCCAATATATCTTGACCTCTAACAAAAATGTATAGGTCATAGGTATATGCCTAATAGTTTTCTAGAATTCGATTTTGTAACTTAACTATATTACCGAATTTCAATTACAATTTTCGAAAAGAAAAATTTTTTCTTAAAAAATGAAAGAATCAAACTATATCTTTTCGATGATTTTCAAAGGTTGAGTAACATTCAGCTTGACTGTTTTTTGAAAGAGTTTGGAGGGTTCCAAAAATTTGGAGCCGATCTTTCAAGAAAATCTGGTCCCAATTAGTATCATTGCGATGACTTGCCACAGTGTAAAAAAATTCAAGTTCAAAGTACTGAGATTGAGTTTCTAATGTTTGAAAAATCTCAAACCAGAGATAGAATATGTCTCTCGATGAAAAATTTGGAGAATTTTGCATCTGCCAGTAAAGACGATGAGTTGTAATAGTTGCATCAAATTCTCCTTCGTATTTTTCTAATATGTTTCGAAGCTTTTTAAAAATGGTCACGACATCGACTTTATCCTCGAAAGAGTCGCGGATCCACTCTTCTTCGTAAGTGAAGAGGTGCATTTTGAGCCGATGAAAGAAAAAAGTTTCCCGATATTTTTCTTGTAATTTGGAAATTAGCGTTTCCAATTGGTTCCCTAAATCCGCGTTGTTTGGCATGCGCCTCCCTTTTTCTATTCTATTTACGATTAACGGAATAACATAAAATTTGAATGAACTTGAAATACGTAATTAATTTCTACTAGAATAACCCGGTTGAAGCGTAATGATCATACGTCTGTAATGCATTGTCTGTCCCATAATAGGTCCCATTCTTCTAGCCTTTCCCGGAAGTCGATGACTATTCATAGTTATTACTTTGACACCAAAGAAGAGTTCAACCCAATGCTTTCTTTCTGTCCTAGTTGATCCAGATTCGACATGAAAAGTATATTGATTTTTCCCCAAGAACTGAATACTTTTGTCTGTAAATATTGCATATTTGGTGTGATCGGGAATTCATTACTAGTTAATCGAGTCAAACCGAAAACTTTTTTGACAAAAAAGCGTGCGGAGACCGGATTTGAACCGATGACCTCAAGGTTATGAGCCTTACGAGCTACCAAACTGCTCTACTCCGCCCTTAAGAGAAGAACTGAAAACTAATAGACAAACAAAACAAGGATTGAATGCGCCTCTCTACCATTCTGTACAAATAATGGTAGTCTATTTATACAGAATAGTCAAGAGACCTTTTACGACCATCGATCATTAGAAATAAAAGAAATAAAATAAAGAGATATTTGAATCCTTACCAACTCGATCTTGTCGCCCCTGGCAACAAACATGCATGAACCATTTCACGAAGTACGAGTCCGGACAGTCCAAAGTCTCGATAGGTAGCTCGCGGCCTTCCAGTCGAAACACAACGTCGACGAAGGCGTGTAGGTGCACTATTTCGCGGTAGGGATTGTAACTTTCCAGAAATTTCCCGTTTGTCACTCCACGCCGTAACTTTTCTTAGTTTTTTTTTTGAGGATCGACGAATCAAATGATATTTCTGTTCCAATTTTTGCCTCTTCTTTTCCCTCTGAATCAAACTTTTCCTTGCCATAATTATTATATTATATTGTTTTTTTAGAATTCGTAGAATTCACTAAATTCCCAAATTTTCCACTTTCTATTTTTATATAGCAAAATCACAAAACGGACTCTATTTCATATTACGACAAAGAAAGGTAAAACCTTCTCTTTTTCTTGATTATTATATTATTATTATTATTATATTATTAGACATGCTGAGCTTCACATATTCTTGTACAGTCAAAAGGTCTCGATTTCGTACAAGATCAGATCGGTAAATGAAAATTTACCAAAATTAAATCTTTGTGAGATCGTCAATATTGTACCGAGGCAGGGTCTACCGAATCAGTATAGCTATCCTTCTTCTGACACAGCAACGCATTTTGAATCCGTATTGGAAGGAATTGCTAAAAAATGTCTTTCTTCCTTTCTAAAAAATGTCTTTCTTCCTTTCTAAAAAATGTCTTTCTTCCTTTCCTTGTTGTTTGTCGATGTAAAATAATACCCTACAAGGCTAATCCGAATTGATCTTGTAAAAGATCTGCTACAGAACGAATACGTTTATTTTGCAAATGGTTTAGAGTCAAGAAATCTGAAAAAAGAAAATATTCTGTACTAGTTGCAGATGGTTCAGAGTCAAGAAATCTGAAAAAAGCAAATATTCTGTACTCCGATTTTTCCTGCGGCTTGCTAGCCAAAGCGTGAGCGAAGGCAGATTCTTTTATTTCCTTAGTTAAAAAAGCACAAATTTCTCTTTTTCGAAAAAACCTCATATTGATTTTGGTCCGTTCAATCGCACGTACGGCCATAATCGCTCTCAAGCAAGCTGTGTCTTTGCCGACAGCTTCTAATTGAGCAGTAAGTTTTCGGCGTTTCAATACTGAAACCGCCAAATCGTAAGCGGTTTCTGAAAACTCCGCGCTTTCCCTATAGAGAAAGGGTTTGTTAACCTGCTCTCGTTGATCTAAAAGTTTCTTTCCTTTTTGCCAACTGTCATTTACCAGTTCTATGACACACAGTCTCCATTCTAAGGGCAACTTTTTTAACATAGGTTCTGCCTCTTTCCATTGGTTTAGATATCTGTTGCGTTCCCTCGTTTCTAACAGTTCTACAAGTTTTGCGGCCGAACCTGGATCCTTATTCTCATCCGGATCAGTCCATAAGTCGGCATTGTCATCGATGTCGTCCAAATCGCCACTTGCTTCTGCAAAGGAAAAAACTCTGCTTTTTCCTTGGAATGAAACGCCCGAATTGATTAGCTTTATGCAAAAGGATCCTAACGATTGATCGATTTGGATTTTGGAACACAATAAATACCTCGTAGAACGAAAAGTTTCGCATCTGCATATTAATTTAAGTAAAAATAAATATTTGGTTTCGAAATCTAACCGCTATATTTACTTTAGTGTGAAAACGTAAAGGTTCTTATAAAACCTTTCCAAATTGGGTTCTTTTTAGGTTTCTAAATTTGAAATCAATTCAAATTGAAAATCAATTTCTCGTTTGAAATTGAAAAAAAAATTTTTGAAAACCCTGGAGAAACGGTGGAAGAGGTATCCTGAAAATCTTCCTCTTGATAGAAAATTCCCAAGAATAGTCTTGTTCCGGCTTTGTAAGTAGAAACTAAAGATGCGAGATCTATAAATCTTTTTTTTCGTAGATGATGAACCAATTTCTTTTTACATGCTTGTTACTTTCTCTTTTTTAGTATCTATCCATGTCTATAATGAGAAATGAGAGATGAATCAAAAACTTTATCAAAACTTAGGTAAGTGCTTTTTCTAAATCTAAACATATGTATAAAAAGACCATAGTTCATTTAGCTCCTTTATGCCTACTCTAACTAGTTATTTCGGTTTTCTATTAGCGAGTGTAACTATAACGTCAGCTTTATATATCGGGCTGAACAAAATACGACTTATTTGAAATTCCTATTTGAACTGCACAAAACTTAGAAAAAGAAATCTTTCTGCGAAATTGTGTGTACTATATAATTACTTGCCGTATCGATTGTAAATTCTTAGTCATTGAGATTAATGGTAATTCGGATTAATATTTCATTATAGATATTACCTCTTTTTTCTTCTTTCAAAAGAAATTGAAATGATTGAAGTTTTTCTATTTGGAATCGTCTTAGGCCTAATTCCTATTACTTTGGCGGGATTATTTGTAACAGCGTATTTACAATACAGGCGTGGCGATCAATTGGACCTTTGATGCATTAACCTCTCGTTTTTTGATTGACCTCCTCCTTTCTTTAATATCCGGGAGGTCAAATTAAGATTGCTGTTCAAGGTAGTGAAGCTATTTCACTATAATTGAAATCTATTGAAGAACGGAATCGCGCTCTGTAGGATTTGAACCTACGACATCGGGTTTTGGAGACCCACGTTCTACCGAACTGAACTAAGAGCGCTTTCTTATCAAAAAAGATAAGACTGGAAAGAAAGGGATTGGATTCTTTTTGTAAGCTCAATACATTTTTTATGTATAAAAAAAAATAGTATCATAAGAATGATAGATTCTATACGTCTAATTTGAATCGATTTCACCGATTCCCCCGTTACTGCTCTAGGGAATAGTGATAGGTAGGGGTGTAGGGATGACAGGATTTGAACCCGTGACATTTTGTACCCAAAACAAACGCGCTACCAAGCTGCGCTACATCCCTTCAATTAGCCTACAGTATCATTGTAGAGAATTCCTGTCTTATTTTCCACATTGTTTTTTCTTCTATAGATATATCTAGATCTATACAATTTCTCTGTCCATGTCGTCTTTTTAGTTTCATTTAACATAGAATATGAATCTAAATCGAATATTAATAAAATACTTCGATCCCTATGAAAGATGGAACGGAACCCGTCGGAAACTGAAATGAGTATTTTGGGGAAATGCTCGGGAAGAAAAGGACGTTTTTATGTTATGTTTTAAGAAAAAGATTTACTGGATCATTATACATTTCCGTTTGAATTAGGGATTCTGTATACTATTAGAATACAAGTCCTTAACTATATATGCATCTGATCATATATGTTTATGTATTACAAAAAAATGAAGGGGGTTTTTCAATGCGAGATCTAAAAACATATCTTTCCGTGGCACCGGTACTAAGTACTCTATGGTTTGGGTCTTTAGCAGGTCTATTGATAGAGATTAATCGTTTTTTTCCAGATGCGTTGACATTCCCTTTTTTTTCATTCTAGTTATTGGCGTGGGAACGAATAAAGAAGATTCGAGATACAATTAAATATCTGTCAATAATCAGTCTCCCCCCTCTATTTCTCTTTTCTCTTTTTTTTTTCTAATTCAAAAAAAGGGAGTAAAGAGAAAGAAAAAAAGTGATTTTAACGGCTGTGGGACTCGGATTCAAATCCAAATTCTATAATAATCTAATAAATAATAAAGGAATCGAAGTAGAATAGAAAATGCGGGTCTAGGAAAGAGTATTAGACAAGATACTTAAATGAAATACTGGTTTGTAATTTCGTTTATAAATCGTTGTATCTTATTTTAATAGATTGATTGCAGCAAAATTTTTCAGAATTTGATTTCAAGTGAGGAACGTCTATTTTTTTCTTTCTTCGTCTTCCTTTCGTATCAAAAGGAGAAGGGTTGAGTCAATTCAAAATCCAAAGGAGGTTCATGGCCAAGGATATCCGAATAACGATTATTTTGGAATGTACTACTTGTGTTCGAAAGGGTGTTAATAAGGGATCAAAAGGGATTTTCAGATATATTACTCAAAAGAATAGGCATAATACGCCCAATCGATTGGAATTGAGAAAATTCTGTCCATATTGTTACAAACATACAATTCACGGGGAGATAACGAAATAGCTCGAACCGAGCGCTTGCACTCCCTTGAGGAGGGGGAAAAATAACATTCTAATTATATAATTAGAATGTTCTAATTAATTTGAAGCTAATTTAAATAGAAACCAATCAAATCCTATTTATTTTGATGGATTCTAATTTTAGAGATCCAACCGAAATAGGATTCTCGGTTTAAAGGACTAAACTAAACAAACCATGAATAAATCCAAGCGACCTTTTCTTAAATCCAAGCGGCGAACTTTTCTTAAATCCAAGCGATCTTTTCGTAGGCGTTTGCCTCCGATCCAACCGGGGGATCGAATTGATTATCGAAACATGAGTTTAATTAGTCGATTTATTAGTGACCACGGAAAAATATTATCTAGACGAGTAAATAGATTGACCTTGAGACAACAACGATTAATTACTAGTGCTATAAAACAAGCTCGTATTTTATCTTCGTTACCTTTTATTACAAAGGAATCACTATTTGAGAAAAACAAGCCGACTGCGAGAGTTAGAAATAAATATAAGAAAGGTAGAAAGAAATAGAAGCCAGACGGAAAGAAAGATAAGTCGACCGTGAGAGATGAAAAGAAATAAAAGGCGAGCGCGCGAGACAAAAAAATAGGCTTACTCTTTCTCAAAATTCACACCCGAACTGAAAGGCGGATTGATGCTTTGTTCGAAAAATCCGACAATCCGGATTTGATTCTCGTGTCATAAGACTAAAACAATTCCAAAATTGGGTAAGAAGTCAAACTCCAAATTTTTGATTGAATGTGTTCATTCAAATTTCTTTTGCTTACTTTATTTTCTCATATTTTATTCATTTTGACCTTCCTTTCCCGGAGTTCATTCTCCGGGGAACTCCATTTAAATTACTCCGGCAGATTCCTTCCAATTTACTTCTGATTTTAGGATCGCATTGGAAATCATATAAAGACTATTTTTATTTGCTATCGCTATTTGGGCAAGTATTTTACGATTAAAAAGCAACTGTCTCTTGTATAGATCATGGATTAATCTACTATAGTTATAGTCGACCCAGCCTTGACGAATTACTGAATTTATTCGAGTGATCCACAAACCACGAAAATCTCTCTTTTGCCTATCCCTATCCCGATCAGACGAAGCTAAAGCTTTTATTTCTTGTTGAGTCATAGTTCGAATAAGCCTTGAAGACCTTCCTCGAGAGTTTGATAGCGTTTTTTTTCTACGTCTCCGAGCTATATATCCCCGCCTAGTTCTGGCCATTGAATATGTAAAAATGAAACTTTTCCGAATAACTAATAGATTTCCTTTCTTTCAGTTATTCTTTTTCCCCTTTCTAGTCTATTAAAAACAAAAATGGCTTTTTCCTATGTATAAACTAAAAATTCCAAGGGCTTTGGCTACTATAACCTTCCCAACCACGATTTTTTCTTTTTTCTAGGCATTTCACCTCGAAATCCGAAATTGTATTCTATATTGGTATTCAAACTAGAATACCAAATAGAAATTAGAAAGAAATAGTGGATTCCATCGTTTCTATGGTTCCTTCTTAAACGGTGAGGTCTTCTCTATACACCGGAGCCTTTCATTTTTTTTTTTCAAAAATGTTATTGGTAACTTGTATAGTTACCATTCTTTGACTCTACCCATGACTTTTCCAGTAACTAGGTCTTTCACAACGAGATCTACCTATACAGTAACGGTATTTAATTAGGAGAGTTGGCTGGGTAACTGACCCTGTTAGTCCGTTCTTCCAAGAGGGCGTTCTGTTTTTATCCAGATTTTCTCCGCTTAATGGATAACCATTTGCTACCAATGGAGAATTCTTAAATTGAGATGATTGGATTTACACCAATGGAAACCATAAATTTCATATACAAGGAAAGACATATAATAAATTTTCTTATTTTTACATTACATAATATAAATAATAAATGTAGTTCATTTTTCTATTCACCGGTACTGATCTTTGATACTGGAAAATTGTTCTCTTTCCTTTGTTCTAGCTCATCATCTAAACGAGTCGCACATACAACCTAGTACACGTTCCTCGACGTTGAGGACATCTCTTAAGAGCGGGGGATTTTGTGACATTTCGGATTGGCTGTCTTGGATTTCTAATAAGTTGTTTAATAGTTGGCATGTTGAATCATATACATAATAGGATGGTTTAGATCAATCCAAACCGGATTACTCCTGGTAAATCCGGTCGGTAGGACTAAAATCATAGATTTACGCGAACCTCAAGTGAGTCCCGATAGAATCAATAAGGCCATAAGCTCGGGCCTCTGTTGGTGACATAAAACGATCTCTTTCCATGTCTGCGACTATAACCCAGGCAGGGTGGGGCGATCTTTTTGCATAATTGTATAGAACAGTTTTTCGCAATCGCATTACTTCGGCTAGGTCCACATTTGCATCGTGCCAGTTGTTCAAAGGATGGCCTTCTAGTTTAGCGAAAGGTTGATGGATCATTACCCTGATGCTATCATAGCATAATTGAAGGGAAAAGAAAGAAAGATAAAAGAAGAACAAGAAAAAAGATAGAATTGAACAACCGTACAGGCATCTTTTATGCATTGCATACGGCTCTACATAAAATTGATCCTTACCCTCTATCATCTCAAAGAAAGAGAAACATAGGATCTATTAGACCCCGATCGGTAAATGATCAAATTACCACCCTTCCTTTCGTGGCCGTTAAAAAGGACTATGATGGCTCTGTTGCTTTCTATATCTATGATTAAGCAATCCCAAAGTTGCTTTTTTATTTGATAATAAAGAATAAATAAATAACCTAAGGAAAAAAAGAATCTTTTTTTTTCACTCCTTCCTAACATAAATATTGTTAAGAGACCTCCGGTGTGAAAAAAGTTTGTGACGCTGAACTAGACTCCCGATAGATAAGAAAAATCAGAAATACCTTTTATCTCATACTCCTCTCTCAATACATAATCTAATGCTTTGAAAAAACAATAAAAAAACTTTCATATATCGAATTCAAAGTGCCATGCTATTATTACTTAATATTCATATTTCATATGGCGAAGGCATAGTCTTCTTTTTTCTCTCAAATAAAACCTCATTGGCGCCAAGCGCTAGGGAATGCTATACGTTTGGTCAGTGCTCCTCCGGACAGGATGAGAGCTGCCATTGAAGCGGCTAATCCCATACATATTGTATGTACATCTGGTATTACTCCTTGGATTACGTCATACACAGCCAATCCATTCACCATTTTTCCACCCGTCGAGTTTATAAATAAAAATTGCTCTAGGGTACTATCGTCCATATTCAGATATGTCATAAGACCCGTAAGGGTACCCGTAAGCTCCGGAGTAAGTTCTTGGAATAAAAAAAGTGTTCTGAATCGATAAAGTCGGTCGATTAGGGTAAAATTAGATTCCTTAGGAACCGTACGGGCGCCTTTTGACGCATACGGTTCCAAAATTTTCCGAAAAAATCAATGTATAGATTCCACCGCCCGTTCGGATTTCATAGCATGCTCTTTCGGACTTCTAATTTTTCTTTGATTTTTCAATAAAGACGAGTTTTGATTCTGTTTCTTAGAATATAAGATTTTCTATTCTAAAAAAAAATTCATTAAACTTATCGAATTAACTTTTCATTGATGTATTCTTTCATCGAGATCGAATCCAAATCACGATGTCATTTTCTTGTTCCTAAATGGGCCTCTTTAATCTTAATCTTTTTAGGTTTAGATTCTACTCCGGGTAAAGATCTGCCCGCTTTCGATTTGCATATATAGGACAAATACTCCCATTACCACTTCTTTTTTCTGAATTCAGGCATTCCCGCAACTATTTGCGGTCTTCATGCATATTACTCGATTGATTAATCGAACAGTTTAAGATCACTTTTATTTACAAATATGATATTAAGGAGTAATGGTAGATATATTACCTATTTTTTTTTTTGAAACGGAGCCTGGATACTTCACTCGATTAGTCCAACCAAGCCAACCATAAATTATTCGAGTGGATAATAGTAATTTGAACCCCCCTACAAATGGATTGTATTATACTTCACGCTCTACATTTTTGATCATTCAATAAATCTTTCTTGGGCGAAATAGAGGATCTCTCGACCGGGGAGAGGACGGGGAAATCCCATATGACTCAATATATCTGACAAGTCGCACTATAAGTCAATCCAAGATGGCTTCTTTTTCTTCTCGTTTTCATCTTTATCTTCATCTTTCTCTTTCTCTTTCTCAGGATGAGGACGAGAAGAAGAAGAAGGTTTTATAAAAGGTATTTTCGGAACACCAACAGGCATTAAATTAATGCACGAAAAAAGAGGGCAAAGCTAACTTTTATGTGAAAACAGTTCCCAGCACCCTGATCTATAAAAAATAGATACTGTATGCGTTTGCGGCACTAAGTAATATATTAGGAGAGATTACTCAGTACGCAATCTATTAATAAAGATAAAAAAGGTGAAAGAACGACTTTTTTGAATCCTTACTTCATTTCGAATGGAGAATTTTCAGAATTCAAATTCTTATTCTATGGGGGAGATGGTTAAGGGGACGAAAGCATAGGATTGGTAAAAAGTGCGACGACGTTTTAGTACCGGTGATTCGATATCTTTGAATCCTTACTTCAGATAAAATGGAACAGATTGGTAATACTTTAGACCGATCTAAATTTAACTCTTGACAAACATAAAAATATTGCTTAGAATCTAGATCGTACTTCAGTGTACAAAAGGTTAAGGGGACGGAATCAAAGGAACAGAGAGATAATATCTTCGATCAATCAATCTTTGGTATTGACTGATATAGATAATTTATATCTATTGGAATTTGTAGATTTAGGTACAATACGCTACGGATACAACAAAAACCCCATCGAAAAAATGACAGTTAACGTATGCGATAATAATCTATTAAACTATAACTAATCTTTTATTTTATTTCTATTTCCCTCAAAAGAAAAAGAAATATTTTTTACTAAATATAAATTCTCTAGACAGAGTTGTTCTTGTTTCTTTAGTTCCTTCATCGGAATCCACTTGCTTATGCGAGAAGGAAGCTTTAAGCACCGAAAGTGTTGGTTCCTCGGTCCAACCAAAGTCAGACAAATTCATAGAAGCGAGGGAGTCGAATGGCCCTAATATTTCCTAAATGGACAATTGGAATGGAAGGCGCTCCAAAAGAGCGAGATCCTGAATCTCCCGAAAACACTATTCCCGGTGGAATACTGAGTCCGTCCCCTGATTGTGCAGGGGACTCGCAGCTTCAAAACCCGCTCGGTGGGTTAATTAAAGATCCTACCGATCTGAATCCTTTGATCGGGTCGACTAAACCGAAAAAACCTAAGGGTATCAACTGTAGAAAAATAGTTTCTTGGCCAAGCTTAAAGCAAGCGGTTGCGCGAAGCAAATGGAAGAAAAAGCAAGAAGGCGAAAAGAAGCTTTTGGCCGAAGAGGCAGAAAAGACTCGCTTGGTGGAAGAGGGAGAAAAGACTCGCTTGGTGGAAGAGGGAGAAAAGACTCGCGTGCTCCAATTCCAATTGGCCAAAGCGAAAGAACAAATTATCGAAAAGTGATCGGTCGCCGGGAGCGTATCACCGGCGTGAAACGATGAACTGATCCTTCCGCGTTCGAAAAAATTTCCTCGATGGATCCGTCCTCGTCTGAGAGGATTTCATTGATATGCCGGGTTCAAAACCCGGTGCCTTGCCGCTCGGCCACACCCCAAGATCATAGAAATTTTTGACTCCCAGGACCAAAAAAATGACCCGTGGGATAAGGTATATCCCAAATAGCTGATTGGAACGGCCCGGTAAAGAATACCGGGCCATGAGCTTATTAATCTTTCTTAATTAGACATCTTCGTTGAAGGAATCCTGGAGCCTGTTCTCGATCTCATGTTGCGTTGACTCCCCGGTTAAAGCATACAAGTAGGCGCATTTGACTATTTCGGCTGCGAAATAAAAACAAAATTCTTCTTTACTTCGCGATTGGAAAGGTTCCATATTGCGCGCAATTTCTATTTGTTTTGTTAGAGTCAAATATTCCGCATTTGCCTCTGCCTCTGCATTGCTTGTTACGCAGATCATACTCCGCCGATACTCTTGCAGAATTTGTAATAAAATCTCTGGGTCTTCCTTCCGTGCTTCTCCATCGTCGGACATTTCGACTGCAACAGCGTTTAATTTATGCCTCGTTATCACGCCCACTTCCCACCCAATCGCCACTAGATGCTTTAATAGGTTTTTCCAATTTCGAGCTCCTATTCCTTTTGTGCTTTTAACCTCCCGCGCAGCGGCTGCCAAACCCATTTGAGCCTTGTCCATACTTTTGAGGTAATCCTGATGTCTAATTAGCCGGTTCACTGACTGAAGGCGATTTGGGGGAGTATCCTCTATTATCGGATCAGGGACAAAAATCGGATCAGGGACAAAAAGTGGCTGTTCTCGCAAAAGGAATAGCGGAATGTCCCGGAAGTACGCTACATCGAACATCTGCTCTCCTATGGAACCAATTTCCCCAGGTTTAGGATATTTGAGACCTTTCCACAAATAGAAACTTTTTAGTTTTTCTATAACAAAACTGATAATTAGAAAACCACGAAGTAACCGAAGCAGCTCGTGAAAAGCCATGTTCCCTCCCTATTTTTTTTGCCTTTTTAGAATGAATTACATTCCTACGTAATTCATTTTTTTGATTTTTTTTTTCAATTTTGATTTTCCCCGAGAGAATTAAAAGGAATTCTGAATGTCCATAAAAATGACCCGTGTGATATCGACAAAAGATATTTGGCGAGCACTTGACAAAGATGCATGCCCCGTGCTATATAGAAAGGGGAACGAAATCACAGTGAGATCTTAATCTCAAAAAGGGGGGTATGGCGAAATTGGTAGACGCTACGGACTTAATTGGATTGAGCCTTGGTAGGGAAACGTACTAAGTGAGAACTTTCAAATTCAGAGAAACCCTGGAATTAAAAAAAATGGGCAATCCTGAGCCAAATCCCCTTTTCTGAAAACAAACAAAGTTTCAGAAAGCGAAAATCAAAAAGGATAGGTGCAGAGACTCGATGGAAGCTGTTCTAACGAATGGAGTTGATTGTGTAGCCTTGGTAGAGGAATCCTTCGATCGAAACTTCAGAAAAGGTGAAGGATAACCCTGGTAAGGTATGTGTACTGAATATTTAATCTAAAATATCAAATGATTAATAACGACTCGAATCCATATTTTTTTATATGAAAAATGGAAGAATTCGTGTGGTTTCATATTGAATAAAGAATAGAGAAGTCATTCACTCCATAGTTTGATAGATCTTTTGCAGAATTGATTAATCGGACGAGAATAAAGATAGAGTCCCATTCTACATGTCAATACCGGCAACAATGAAATTTAGAGTAATAGGAAAATCCGTCGATTTTAGAAATCGTGAGGGTTCAAGTCCCTCTATCCCCAAAAAGCCCATTTTACGGATTTTACTATTTAACTATTTATTCTATCCTTTCTATTTTGATTTATCCTTTTTTATTAGCAGTTCCAAATTCCTTATCTTTCTCATTCACCCAACTCTTTTACAAACGGATCTGAACGGCAATGTTTTGCTCTTATCACAAGTTTTAAGATATTATACAATCTATATAGCATACATGCTCAAATGAACATCTTTGAGCAAGGAATCCCCAATTGACTAATTCACAATTTCTATTCTTATTCATACTGAAACGGACTTGTCCTTTTGACGATTCCGGGACCTGGATATGAATTTGGTAATACTCATAAACCAAGGTATATAAGGATGCAACATAATGAGAATACGTCTGTAATGCATTGTCTGTCCCATAATAAGTTCCATTCGACTAGCCTTTCCCGGAAGTCGATGACTATTCATATATATTACCTTGTTTTTCAAAATATACAAAATACCAATGGAAAATCTACACTATTGAGGTCCAAAATAGGCATCCCGAAAATCCTTCCTCTTGACAATAAATTTTAGCCATGATAGGTATCACGAACACTCTGGGCTATAGCTCAGTGGGTAGAGCACTTCGTTTACACGAGCGCCAATGTTTTTCAAAAGAGTCTCCCATGCAATCAAAAGAATTGAGAATGTCAGGTCTGACTCTCATAGAACAAGAGAAAAATAGCCTGACCTGAGTCCGATTGGGGTACCGCTTTAGGTGTCAATCAGACCCCATGATTGATTTGCTATATTATTAAGGTGAATAACCATTCTATTCAATGCGAGGCCGAAGGAGTATAAGGACCTCCAAAAATCTTTTGGCGCCCTAGGAACTTTAAGATGTATAAAGTTTCCTGGTTGGTTTTTAACCAGAGCGAAAAAGACTTAGTCTAGGCCAAAGTCCGGCCTATGTCAAGATAAACCCCCTTTGAATTGAAACACTTTGAGAGTGTTTCTGATTCTAACGTAAAAGAATGACTCAGAGCACATGGAGCCATCTCCATATTTTTCTGTCAAAAAAATATGGCCGACTAACTGATATCTCTTTCAGTTAATGAAAGAGCCCAATGCACAAAAAATGCACGTTGAGTTTTTGAAACAGTTCAGATCACTGTGATTATAATAAGTTAGGTCGGTTTTACCGAGAAGCGAATCCGTAGAGCCCTGAGTTCTATTCACTTGACTGTCTACGGTTCCATTGCGTGTGCTCGGGGTGGAAGTTTTGTAGAAATATATCGCCATGCTATTAAGTATTTTGATTGAAGTTCTTTTCTTTCTAAGAGGTGGAATAGAATAGCTTGAAGCTGTCGGGAATAGTTGGGGTAGCTCAGCAGGTAGAGCAGAGGACTGAAAATCCTCGTGTCGCCAGTTCAAATCTGGTTCCTAACAAAACACGAAATTTGTTAGATCTATCTCTATTCCCGTCTATCAAATAGACGGGTATAGAGTTTTTTAGATAAAGTATTTCAAAAATGAAATTTTATGATTTTTTCGAAAAATCGGTTGCAAGAAATTTAGTGGATTTAAACCTGATTTAATTGGGGAAATCAATCCCGAAATTCCTATCGAGAATGTCTGATATCTTTTTGATATCTTCTGCGCGAAGGTGTTCCATTCGCATAAGATCTTGTTCTTTGTTGGTCATAAGGTCTGATAATGTATATATATCATTACTTTGAAGGCAATTATAGACCCTAGATGGTAATTCTGATTGGTCAATAAAAATCGATTTCGATGCTATTTTTTTTTTGTTTTTTGTTAATTTCTCAGAATGGGTAGAGGGGCGTAAAGGAACCATATGTTGATTGTCCTCTAAATGAAAGTTTTCTTCTTCTGTATGTAAAAAGGGAATAAAGAAATCAATCAAATTCTGAGTGGCTTCACGAAGTGCTTCTTTGGGAGTCAAACTTCCATTTGTCCAGATTTCAAGAAAGAGTATCTCTTGTTTCTCATTTTCAGTCCCATAAGAATGAATACTATGATTCACATTTTGAACAGGCATGAATATACTCCCTATAGGATAACTTCCATCTAAAATTATCTTTCCTGTTGTACGATATCCGCGACTCCTTTCGATTTTTAAAAAAATACACAAGTCAATAGGTTCCGTCAAGGTAGCTATATGCTGTGTATTATCAATGATTTCGACAAAAGGTGGTGCGATGATATCTTGAGCGGTTACATTTCCGGGGCCCTTGGCACAAATGGCTGCGTCACAAGTTCCATATAGATGACTTCTCAATACAATTTCTTGCAAATTCAATAAAATTTCATGTACTGATTCTTGAATACCTGCTATGGAAGAATATTCATGTGGTATTTTCTCAGATTTTGCGCGTGTGATACACGTCCCTTCTATTTCTCCAAGCAAAGTTCGTCGCATCGCAATGGCGATTATGTCAGCTTGACCTTTCCAAAGTGGAGACACAATAAAGCGTCCATAATGAAGACGTTTACTGTCTGCTCTTGAGTCAGCACACTTCCACTGTAGCGTCTTAGTAGATACTATTACTTTCTCTCGAACCATAACAATATTATTTAATCAGATCCTTGAACCATTTATTTCTCTTGTTTCTCTTGCTCTTGCAATTTCTTCAATTTGGATTTCTACACGCGTCTTTTTTTCGGAGGTCTACAGCCATTATGTGGCAAAGGAGTTACATCCCTTACACAAGTTAATTGTACACCCCTTTTGCGAATAGCTCGTAATGCTGCCTCTCTTCCGAGACCAGCACCTTTTATCAGGACTCGTGCTCGTTTCATCAAGACGATACGCAGAGCGTCTAGTGCTATGGTTTGAGCAGCAAATGGCGACCCTTTTCGGTTACTCCGGAAGCCACAAATACCGGCAGAGGACGAAGAAATAACTCGACCCTCTATATCAGTAACAGTCACAATGGTATTATTCAAACCTGCTTGAACATGAATAACCCCTTTAGGTATTCTACGTGTCTTCTTACGTGCACGCTTACGTTGAATATACGCACGAAATTCCCGTGTAGCTTTTGCCATATTTTATCATCTCACAAATATGAGTCAGAGATATATGGATATATCCATTTCATGTCAAAAAGGATCCCCTCTTTTATTTGAATATCGGGTCCTTTCCCGAGTCTGATTATCCTTGTCTTTGTTTATGTCTTGGGTTGGAACAAATTACTATCATTCGACCCTGCCGGTGTATTAATCGACATTTTTCACAAATTTTACGAACAGAGGCTCTTATTTTCATATTTGCCTACCCTTAACCTTAATTCTGAATCTACTTCTTGGAAGAAAATAATTTTATTGAAATTTTGCATCTCGAATCCTATTGAATGTTGAAGTTGAAAAAATACCTAATTTTTTGAATCGTGTTTTTCGCAAAGTCGAGAAATTCTCTATCCTTGAGTTAAATCATAAGGACTTACTTCAATTTTGGCGTGATCCCCAGGTAGGATCCGTATTAAACTAAGCCGTATCTTTCCCGAACTATAACCAAGAACTCGATTATTTTATGTTTTTCATTCAGTTTCATGAAAATCTCTTTTATTCTTTACCATATACAAACAATATCCCAGAAAGACTAAAAGAAAATCATGTATTGGTCCAGGTAAATCCATTCTATATAAAAAAAGAGAGAAAGAAATTGAAATCTTTCATAACTTTATTAACCTATCCAGGAAAAAAGAAGTGACTCTATTTTTTTAGGATAGTTCTTAATTCTTAATGGAATTCCATTTTCATGTATGTGAATTGATGTAGATATAGCTATTGGCTCAATTTCCGTCTTTCTCCGAAAGAGTCGTTTGAGCCTATCTATTTTGACTATTTTGAAATCCTTAATATAGATCTAGAATATTTATATATGTAGATAGATGTATATATTCTAGTACAAACAATATATGGCGTTTTCAAAGAAGAGGTCGTAGATGAGACAGGATATTAGACAACCTGCCCCCCTTCTCTTCTTTAATTAATCCCAAATAAAAAGTTTCGAATTTCATTTGGATATTCGAAGGATTACCATATATAACACAAACTTTCTCCGCCGATTCTTTTTAATCGAGCCTCTCGGTCTGTCATTATTCCTCGAGAAGTAGAAAGGATTCCAATCCCCATCCCGCCTAAAATTCTAGGAATTTGTTGATAGTTTGAATAGATTCGTAGACCAGGTCGACTGATCCGTTTTAAATTTAAAATTTTTCTATTTCCTTTCCAATTCTTTCGTAGAGTTAAAACCAAAAAAGATTTGTTGTTTTCTCGATGTTTTCTCACGTTTTCGATAAAAGCTTCTTGTACAAGTATTTTAGCAATACTTTCACTGATAGTAGTAAATGCTATTCGAACTACTCTTTTTCTAGCCATCTCAGCATTTCGTATAGAGGTTAGCAGGTCAGCAATAGTATCCTTCCCCATAATGAATTAAAGGTATTAATGCCTCTAAATTTGGATATAATCAACATGTTTTTCTTGTTTGTTTCTAACTATGAATTTTTAAGGGTATATGCGTGAGACACAATCTACTAGCTGACTCTTAATCTATTTCTTTCAAATATCTTACTATAACCATATTTTGGAACTATGTTCTAGTCTCATTTTATAATACTTCGGGAGCTAATGAAATTATTTTCGTAAAATTGAACCGTCTCAATTCCTCTGCAATCGCACCAAAAACTCGACTTCCTTTTGGATTTCCCGCTTGATCAATGACAACTGCAGCATTGTCATCATATCGTATTATCATACCGTCGTCGCGTTTGAGTTCTTTACAAGTACGTACAATTACAGCTCTGACCACTTCTGATCTTTCTAGCGACATTTTTGGAGCTGCATCTTTGATCACAGCAACAATAACGTCCCCAATATGAGCATATCGACGATTGCTGGCTCCTATGATGCGAATACACATCAATTTTCGAGCCCCGCTGTTATCCGCTACATTCAAATAGGTCTGAGGTTGAATCATATCATTTTGGATTTGTTCTTTAAAATGCAAAGGAAAGGGCGAAGAAAAAAATAGAGTTTGTCCAAAAAACGAAATCAGCACCTGCGATTGTTTTTTTATCCATACAACTTATTTCTTTTGTCAAAATTTTATCTCGAAAGAATGAATTGAGTTCGTATAGGCATTTTGGATGCTGCTATAGAAATAGCCCTTCTGGCTATATTTTCTGTTACTCCGCCGATTTCATAAAGTATTCGACCTCGTTTAACAACAGCTACCCAATATTCAGGATTTCCTTTCCCTGAACCCATACGTGTTTCCGCGGCTCTTACTGTAACTGGTTTGTCTGGAAATATCCGTACCCATATCTTTCCACCGCGGCGTGCATTTCGTGTCATTGCCCGCCGACCTGCTTCTATTTGTCGAGATGTGATCCAAGCGGGTTCAAGTGCCTGAAGAGCATATTTACCGAAACAAATATGATTACCTCGATAAGAGATTCCCTTCATTCTTCCTCTCTGTTGTTTACGGAATCTGGTTCTTTTGGGGTTATAGTTGATGGTTGGTTTTTAATTCCATCTCTACTACAGAACCGGACGTGAGAGTTTCTTCTCATCCGGCTCCTCGCGAATAAAGGTAGTCAAAAATAGTGAATTTTGATGAACTTCAGATAGAATATAATTGAAATTAAGATATACATGTACTTAATAAGTATAAGTAATACACCGAAGTATAGATTTCATTTAATCTATAGCAAATAGATTCTGAATTTGTACCTTGTTTATATAGATAGCTAACCCAAAAAATAACTAGTTCTAAGAACTATTAATAGTTATTGTAAATGATTTCAGATGATTCTAGAGAATCTTGTATTGGTTTTGAGAATATTAAAAAGAATCTTTCTTTTGTTTTTTATCCTTTAATTGAACCGTATTCTCGTATTTAATTGGCCCCAATTTAGCAATCCAAGAAAATAAAGTTTTCGCGGGCGAATATGTACTCTTTCAATTCAACTTCTATTCGGTTGTAGAAATAGTTCATAACTTTTTCGAATAGATGAATTGGTCTCTGGTCCCTTCCGCCATCCAGGTCGATGAATCATTAGAATTCCTTTTCAATAGAATCTTTTAGATCCACAGGTTCCGTCGTTCCCATCGCTTCTTACTTAATGGTTAGGTCTGAATTCTGCAATGGAGCTCATACTGAAATTTGTTCTTGAGTCAATCTTCTCAGTCTTTATTGGCTCGAAGCTCTTGATTTTTTTGTTTTGTTTTATGGACAGATTCGTTTGATTATGGATCAATCCGGATTGGTGCTTTCTTACACTGCACTTTCTTTTTTGAGATGCCCCATAGACCTTACATATTCCATATTGGAATTAGATAGCATCAATCTTCTTTTTCTTTCTTTCTCTCACCCTTCTAGGTATCCACATCCTTATTTTCATTTCTTTATTTCTCTTCACAACTTCGAATTCGATTTTTTGTTTTTATTTATCTAAAAAGAGTTCAGTTGCTACAAGGATATGATTGATTTGTCATATCTTGACTGGTTCTTTGGATCCAGATAATGCAAAGCGATGAGTGGGTTATTATTTCTATAGTTAAGTTATTAGTTTATCCTATGGGGCTGATTTTTATCCTAGCCTTAAAAAACCAACGAGTCACACACTAAGCATAGCAATTATATTCTATCAAACGTTCAATTGAATTTTGATTAACCCCAAGAGAATTAAGAAGAATTCAGAATGCGAATTTTTTATTTTCATTTTTTTGATTGAACAAAAAAAGAAAAAAAAAAATGGCTTTCTCGGTTTTTATTCCAGTACCAAATTGAAGGGAAGGGCAAGGTTTATTATTCTCCGTCTCTAAATATCCAAATTTTGATGCCTAATACCCCATACATAGTTTGAACTGGATAGGAACAATAATCAATTTTAGCTCGAATGGTTTGTAGGGGAAGCCGACCTTCTTGGATCGATTCAACCCGGGCAATTTCTTTTCCGTCAAGACGTCCTGCAATTTGGACTCGAATTCCTTTTGCATTTGTTTTTTCAGTTAATTCAATCACCTT